ATATTTTTGAGATTGCCAATGATCATCCTTTTTGTAGTGAACTAGAAAGTTCTTTTTATCGGAATTCTAGTTATCTGAATAATGGATCTAAGAGTAAGAATCTCGACCACGATCGTTACATGGATGATACTCAGTATACTTGGAATAATCACATTAATAGTTGCATTGACAGTTATCTTCAGTCCCAAATCTGTATTGATAGTTACATTGTAAGTGGTAGTGACAATTCCAGTAACAATTACATTTCTAGTTCCATTTGTGGTAAAAGTGGAAATAGTAGTCAAAACGAGGATACCAGAACGAGTGATCAAACTATACCAGAAAGTTATACTAATCTGGGTGTAACTCAACAATACCGGCATTTGTGGGTTCAATGCGAAAATTGTTATGGATTAAATTATAAGAAATTTTTTAAATCAAAGATGCATCTTTGTGAACAATGTGGATATCATTTGAAAATGAGTAGTTCAGATAGAATCGAACTTTTGATCGATCCGGGCACTTGGGAGCCTATGGATGAAGACATGGTCTCTCTGGATCCCATTGAATTTCATTCGGAAGAGGAGCCTTATAAAAATCGTATCGATTCTTATCAAAGAAAGACAGGATTAACCGAGGCTGTTCAAACAGGCAGAGGGCAACTAAACGGTATTACCGTAGCAATTGGGGTTATGGATTTTCAGTTTATGGGGGGTAGTATGGGATCCGTAGTCGGGGAGAAAATTACCCGTTTGATTGAATACGCTACTAAAGAATTTATACCTCTTATTATAGTGTGTGCTTCCGGAGGGGCACGCATGCAAGAAGGAAGTTTGAGCTTGATGCAAATGGCTAAAATATCTTCTGCTTTATATGATTATCAATCAAATAAAAAGTTATTCTATGTACCAATTCTTACATCTCCTACTACCGGTGGGGTGACAGCTAGTTTTGGTATGTTGGGGGATATCATTATTGCCGAACCCAATGCCTACATTGCCTTTGCGGGTAAAAGAGTAATTGAACAAACATTGAATAAAACAGTACCCGAGGGTTCACAAGCGGCTGAGTATTTATTCCAGAAGGGCTTATTCGATCTAATCGTACCACGTAATCCTTTAAAAAGCGTTCTGAGTGAGTTATTTCAACTACACCCTTTCTTTCCTTTGAATCAAAATTAGAACATTAAGTTCAATTATTTTGAGCAAACAAGTAATTAGTTTATCGGAATCCAAGTCAAAATTAGACGAATGGGGTTTTCTTTGTTGACATAAGATCTAATTATATAAAGAATCAAAAGTCACAGAAAATCCGCCCCTTTTTCTATATTCCTGATTATTGATCAAGAAGCCTCTATTAACAAGATAAAAGATGAAATTCTTATTTTCGTGAAATTAGGCAAATCAAAAAAATCTACTCTTCTCGTCATATATAATGAAAATCTATAAAATATAGAATTTTTTATTTTTCTATATCTTACGATAATCCTATTTTGACTAAGAATCCCTGATGGATGGGATTCTAACAAACCCTTCAATATATTCAATATAATATAATGAAAAATAGAATCTAATTCATTTTTAAGAAACTTTTTGCTTAGTAAATGAAATTCGAAGACAAGAGCAAAAAATGAAGAAAATAATATCTCATCCATATCCTTTGAAATCTTTCATGTAGAAAGATGAAAAACTACATTATATACTCACTTAGATAGATACTTATATTTATACTTAATAGCTATTAAGTAATAATAATAATTCCAATTTAGAATTATCAAATTATAATAAGATATCTTTATATATAATAAGATATCTTTATATTATAAATAATAAATATAAATAATAATAACAGGTTCAAATAGTAAATCGAGGTACCCATTCTATGACAACTCTTAACTTTCCCTCTGTTTTGGTGCCTTTAGTAGGCCTAGTATTTCCGGCAATCGCAATGGCTTCTTTATTTCTTCATGTTCAAAAAAACAAGATTGTTTAGAGCTGATGGCACAAAATCTCATCTATTTTTTTTTTCAAAACTGACGCTTGTATCATAACACAGATATCTATTTAGCAAAATATGGTATAAGCGGCTTCCGTCGAAAAACTCTTATGTCTCCAGAAAATGCTATAGGGATCAATGGATTCTAGCTATTTTCAAATAGACCCGAATCTACGGATAGCTGAACTGTAAAGTTGGTCTATCTATATCTATTTGGCTATCTTTAGTGAGATCATACGAAGGGTATGTTATTAGTTTAGATCTAACGAATTTAATGAATTACTCCTAAAGGATCACATCAAACTAGTGCTAGTTGATGCGAGTTACTTCGGAAACAAAAGGACTAAAGTCAAATTCATTTGGGGTATTCTCTCAATTCCAAAAAAATCAACTGGATCAAGTATGAGTTGTCGATCAGAACATATATGGATAGAACCTATAACGGGGGCTCGAAAAACAAGTAATTTCTGCTGGGCTATTATCCTTTTTTTAGGTTCATTAGGATTCTTGTTGGTTGGAACCTCGA